GAGACGTAGAACAAAAATTCGTTTATTTGCATCAAGCTTTCGGGGTGCTCATTCGAGACTTACTCGAACTATTACTCAACAGAAAATAAGAGCTTTGGTTTCGGCTCATCGGGATAGAGATAGGCAAAAGAGAGATTTTCGTCGTTTGTGGATCACTCGGATAAATGCAGTAATTCGCGAGAATAGGGTATCCTATAGTTATAGTAGATTAATACACGATCTGTACAAGAGGCAATTGCTTCTTAATCGTAAAATACTTGCACAAATAGCTATATCAAATAAGAATTGTCTTTATATGATTTCCAATGAGATCATAAAATAAAGGGATTGGAAGAAATCCACCGGAATAATTTAAATGGAGTTCCCCGGAGAATGAACTCCGGGAAGGTAGAGTAGAAATTAGTATAATAAAATATGATAATATGAGAAAGTGATAAAGTCGTCAAAATGAGCGAATGCGTTCAATAAAAAAAAAGATTTCTTCTTCTTCCCCGATTCTTTTTTTTTGTCTTACGACACGACAATCAAATCCGTATTCTCCGATTTTTCGAACAAAACATCAATCGGCGTTTGAGTTCAGATTGGAATTTTGATTCAATTGAAGAGTAAGCCTATTTATTTCTGGTTCTAAGCCCAGTAGTTCTAGCGGTCGACTCGGTTCTTTCAAATTGTTTCTCGTTATTAAGAAAAGGTAACAAAGATAAAATACGAGCTTGTTTTATAGCAATAGTAATTAATCGTTGTTGTTTTAAGGTCAATCTATTCACTCGTCTAGATAATATTTTTCCTTGTTCACTAATAAATCGACTAATTAAACTCATGTTTCTATAATCAATTCGATCCCCCGATTGGATCGGGGGCAAACGCCTACGAAAAGATCGCTTGGATTTAAGAAAAAGTCGCTTGGATTTATCCATGGTTTGTTTATTCCTTATCCCGAAAATCCTATTTCGGTCAAATCACAATCACAAATGAATTAGAATTAAGAAATAGGATTTGGTTTGTTTATATATAGATTTGTTTCTATTTAAATATAGGTTATATATAATATGTCATTTTTCCTGTTCCTTGGAAGGGTGACACACAGGCACTCGGTTCGATCTATTTCTTTATCTCCCCATGAATCGTATGTTTGTAACAATAGGGACAGAATTTTCTCAATTCCAATCGACTAGGTGTATTGTGTCGATTCTTTTGAGTAATATATCTGGAAATGCCCGTTGATTCTTTATTAACACCGTTTCGGACACAACTGGTACATTCCAAAATAACCGTTACTCGGACATCTTTACTCTTGGCCATGAACCTCCTTTGGGTTTTTGATTCACTCAACTCTTCTATTTTTTCGATCCGAAGCGAAGAAGAAAGGAACGAAAAAAAAGAAGTTGCTAACTCGAAATCCAATTAAAATTAATTATGAAAGATTTCGTTGCAATGAATAGTAAATAAAAATAATAAGTAATACAATGATTTCTAACTATATTTAGAATTGCAATACAGTATTTTATTTAAGTATCTTGTATGATACTGTTACCCTAGACCCACATTTCCATTTTCGTTCTCACTCTATTATTAATTTACTTAGAGCCTGAACCTGAACCCGAGTTTCACTGAGGTTGAATCCACTTTTATTCTTTTTCTTTCCTCCCTTTCTAAAAAGAGAAAAAAGAGGGGGAGAGGAATTAGTCACAGATATTTGATTGTATCTCTAATCTTCTTCAACCCTTCCCATGTCAATAACTAGAATGAAAAAAAAGGGAATGTCAACGCATCCGGGAAGAAACGATTGATCTCTATCAATAGACCTGCTAAAGACCCGAACCATAGAGCACTTAGTACCGGTGCCACGGAGAGATATGTTTTTAGATCTCGCATTGAAAATCCTCCTTCTTTATTGTAATACATAATGGTAATACATATATGATCAGATGCATATGTAGTTAAGGACTACTTGTATTTGTACGCGGAATCCCTAATTCAAATTGAAATGTACAATGATTCGGCGGATAAGATTTTGTTTCATTTCTTAAAATTAAAAGAGAAAAATACGTCCCTTTCTTCCTGAGCATTCCCGAAAACTATTCATTTTTTTTTTACGGTGGATTTCATATGTATATAAGTCTTTTATTATTATTATATGTTATATGATATGAGACCAAAACAAAAAAGAAGACAAGATAAGTTGTGTATATTAATGGAAGAAATAACGATATGGAAAACAAGACAGGGATTCTTTACAATGACACTGTAGACCAATTGAAAGGGATGTAGCGCAGCTTGGTAGCGCGTTTGTTTTGGGTACAAAATGTCACGGGTTCAAATCCTGTCATCCCTACCGATTACTTCGCAGTAACGAGGGATCAATTGAGAATTGGACATACATAATCTTTCATTTTATGATACTAGATATGAGAGTATATGCATGCAAGATGTATGGGGGTTACAAAAAGAAAGAATCACAGTCTTCTCTATTGTGATAAGAAAGCGCTCTTAGTTCAGT